AAAGAACCATCAACTATAACCCCAAAAGAACAAGATTTCGTAAACAACATAGAGGAAGAATGAAAGGAATATCTTATCGAGGTAATCATATTTGTTTCGGTAGATATGCTCTTCAAGCACTTGAGCCCGCTTGGATCACATCTAGACAAATCGAAGCAGGGCGCCGAGCAATGACACGAAATGTACGTCGTGGTGGAAAAATCTGGGTACGTATATTTCCAGACAAACCAGTTACAGTAAGACCCACGGAAACCCGTATGGGGTCGGGGAAAGGATCCCCCGAATATTGGGTAGCTGTCGTTAAACCCGGTAGAATACTTTATGAAATGAGTGGAGTAGCCGAAAATATAGCTCGAAAGGCTATTTCAATAGCGGCGTCCAAAATGCCTATAAGAACTCAATTCATTATTTCTGGATAGGAATGTAGAACCAAAGGAAAGAAATCTTGGATATAAAAAAAACAATTGCAGGTTTTCTTTTTTTTTTTTTTTTTTTTTACTTCGTCCTTTGCTTTACTTTACATTAAACATTAAAAAAACAGATTCAAAAAATGATATGATTCAACCTCAAACCCATTTGAATGTAGCAGACAATAGCGGGGCCCGAGAATTGATGTGTATTCGAATCATAGGAGCCAGTAATCGCCGATATGCTCATATTGGTGACGTTATTGTTGCTGTGATCAAGGAAGCAGTACCAAATACGCCTCTAGAAAGATCAGAAGTGATCAGAGCTGTAATTGTACGTACTTGTAAAGAACTCAAACGTGACAACGGTATGATAATACGATATGATGACAATGCTGCAGTTGTCATTGATCAAGAAGGAAATCCAAAAGGAACTCGAGTTTTTGGTGCGATCGCCCGGGAATTGAGACAGTTAAATTTTACTAAAATAGTTTCATTAGCACCTGAAGTATTATAAGATGAGATGAAACCGCGATATAGTAATAGTATTTAAATAAAATAGATAAATATAAATTTAGTAGAGTATGTCTCATGTATATACTTTTAATAATTCTCATAAAAAAAAGAACATGTTGATTATATCAAATTTGGGAAGCAACAAAATTTTTAGTTTATCATGGGCAAGGACACTATTGCTGACATAATAACTTCTATACGAAATGCTGACATGAATAGAAAAGGTACGGTTCGAATAGCATCTACTAACATCACCGAAAACATTGTTAAAATACTTTTACGAGAGGGTTTTCTCGAAAACGTAAGGAAACTCGTGGAAAACAACAAATATTTTTTGGTTTTAACCCTACGACATCGAAGGAATAGGAAAGGAGCATATAGGCCTATTTTAAATTTAAAACGAATCAGTCGACCCGGTCTACGAATCTATTCTAACTATCAACAAATTCCTAGAATTTTAGACGGGATGGGGATTGTAATTCTCTCTACTTCTCGGGGTATAATGACAGACCGAGCGGCTCGACTAGAAAGAATCGGCGGAGAAGTTTTGTGTTATATATGGTAATTCTTTTGCTATACGAATTGTATCCGGAACTTCCTATTTGTAAAAATAAAAAAACGAAAAAAAGTCAAGTTGTCTAATATTGCTCCTCCTACATTAGTTGATACTTAAAGGAGGGTTTGCCTGGAATGAAAGAAAAAAAGAAAAAAATAGATTCAGCGAGGTGTAATTACTGAATCCACTTACCAATGGTATATTCCGGGTTCTTTTAGATCCTTTAGATAGCGAAGTCAGATTTGAATTTTAAGTTATGTTTCAAGAAGGATCCGACACAGTTTTATACATATACTACCAGGAGATAGAGTCAAAATTGAAGTAAGTCGTTAGGATTCAAACGGAAGACGGATAATTTATCGACTCCACAACAAGGATTCGAACAATTAGGTGATTTTTCAACATTCCTTTCATGGGGATACAATTCACGGTTCAAAAATTTCCAGAAACTTATTTTCTTCCAATTAAGTAGATTTGAAATTCAGTTAAGGAATAACAACTATTAAGGAATAACAACTATGAAAATAAGGGCTTCCGTTCGTAAAATTTGTGAAAAATGTCGACTGATCCGTAGGAGGGGACGAATTATAGTCATTTGTTCCAACCCGAGACATAAACAAAGACAAGGATAATCTTTCGAAAAGAGACTCTATAAAAGAACTGATGAACAAATCAAAATAAAAGATCGGTTTTGAGATGAAATGGATATATCCATATATCTCTGACTTATATTTATGAAATGATAAAATATGGCAAAATCTATACCAAGAAGTGGTTCACGTAGGACTGTACGGGTTGGTTCACGTAAAAGTGCACGTCGAATCCCCAAGGGCGTTATTCATGTTCAAGCAAGTTTCAACAACACCATTGTGACTGTTACAGATGTACGGGGTCGGGTAATTTCTTGGTCCTCGGCCGGTACTTGTGGATTCAGGGGTACACAAAGAGGGACACCTTTTGCTGCTCAAACCGCAGCAGGAAATGCTATTCGAGCAGTAGCAGATCAAGGTATGCAACGAGC